CACTTGTGACCCTCTTATTCACCAGTGAGCTGCCAAATGAAATGACCAGCTGGGAATCTCTTCGAACTTATAGGAATTGAACACCCATGAGGACCGCCACATCGAGGCCAATAAAATCAGCCTCATATTCCGCAATGTTGTTGGTGCAAAAGTTCAAGACTACACTTGGCTTGTGCTCTAAGTTATAGGGCTTAGGCAAGCTACAAGTCTTGACTTAGTGCTTCTATCGGACTGAGAAGCCCCAGCTGCCTAATTAGTGTTCTTTACCGGGCCCAGCCAAAGCTTCAAAACGGCACACTAGCTCTACGCCTTATGAGAAGCCGCTCCTATTACGAAATAGTCAAGTTTGGCTTTACTTTTCAATGTCCCACTCCAAGGAAAGATAGTAAAGTAAGGTAAAAAGCAACTGCTACAGAAATGCCTTCTTAGGCCTAACAGGCAGTAGAGGACTACATAGTTAGCGAGGTCGCCTTCAAATATATAATTTCATCTAAATCCGAGTAAATGGTGAATGCCTTCTAATCTCCTAGTAAAACAACCAGTTGAGTCTTATCCCAATCCCGGGGAATCTATTCTTCTTCAGGGCAGGGAAGATACTAAAGAATCAGATTGATTTGTTTTAGTTAGCGCAGAAACTATCTATTTGATTTCCTTGGCATAGGTCACTGATGAACTCGTCCCAGATGAAATATAAGATTAGGAGGAGGAGATTGAGCTGCAAGCAGCCTATCATTTTGCCTTAGTGAATTCCCCACTGGTCCAGTGGCTAGCGGGTGAATCACTTCCTTAGACAGATAAAGCGGAGAATCCTCTTTCTATTCTCTTATCCGGGCTAAGATAAAGACAGATTTCCAGCAGCTCTTTGTGCAGTGAGGGCCTTTAACTCAATAGAGAAGGGAATCGGTAGTCAATATAAGGCACCTAGCCTTTCTGGAGTGGTTAAAGACTTCTAAGGACTTTCTGGCAACATCCATAAATGAGTAGGCATCTCTGCCTTTGAACTAGACTGTATTTAGTCTTTCACGCCAGCGTAAGCCTTATTATATGTAATTTCGGTTGAGGCTGATTCTTGCATTTAATCCCGGTGTTTTGGATAAGAGATTCAGAGGCTTTCCCCGAGCCTAAAGATTTCTTAGCAGCTAGCCGATTTCATTCTTACGTATGTCACTGGTGTGAATAAGATAGGGGGAATAGGCTACAGAGCTGTTAGCTGAGGTCTAAATCTAACTCGGAATCACGTGCACAAAAAGAGAAATCCTGTTTTCCAAAGTCTAAATCATACTAGGATGCTTGCATTTCAGACTTCGGTGTTTAGTAAGAAAATAGGCTGCTAAGGAAATTCCAGCTAAAGACTACTACAAGGAAGTAAATAAAGGACTGATGTTACCCGGAAACAGATTCAAAATATATCCTCCCAATCACAGATTCGATCCTTGAAAGGGGAATCTACAGCAATCTCATTATATGATCTTTCTGAGGCAATCTAACTCAAGACTGCCTCCTTTTACTCAGTCCTCGGTCGTGAATAAGAGGCTTGCAACTAGATCCCCAGTAACTGCACCCGCATACTGCGATTGGAAAGTCTAGGTTTTCAACGGATCTCCCTTCGATTAGGAAGCAGGGTTAGGGGCAAAGAGTTAGAATGAGTTCTCTTCTGGACTAGCTTTGGCACTAAGATAGAAATATAACCTGCGAGCATCCTCAAGCAGTCAGTCTGATCTGTCCTATATAGGAATGAAGTGGGTAAGACACGGTAAGGAACGAAGTCAGATTAGTTACTTGATTTACTTACCTTTGAGCGGGAGGAATGGTAAGAGATTAGCCGTAAGTGCAGACTCAACTACACTAATGAAGACTAGGAACTGAAGATACGGGACTAGAGACGAGATGATTATCAATTCAATGGCAGTCACACTAAGTTACCAAAACCTGCAACTCAATCATAGGACTGGATTGCTACTTCTTAGGCTGACGGGCACTTAACAAGAGTTAGAAAGACTTCAATGAGTTCATTGTTTCTTCCTCAAAGAGAGCTACTATAACTATAATGAGGAATAGGGCGATATTCCCTGGGGCCTAGGAATAAGCAGACTATAGAAGGCAGATCTGTTAGCAGCGATAATCTTCTATGAAACAGCTACTTAGTCGGTAAGACTGACGGGTGAACTGAATAGCCGGGCATAGAATCTAAGGCATTGGGAATAGAATATGGGGGAAGCCCAGAGCTATAGATGGGAAATTGGCTGAATTTTCTTGTTGTTGCCTTTATTCCCGGGGTTGTAAGATCATGTTAAGTTGGCGGAAGCTAAACCTATCTTATGAGATTTCCGCCGGATCTTCTCAATCTATAAGGGATTTCACACAAATACTACTAGCGGCGGGCGATTCTCTCCATTTAATGGCATCCAAGGCTGTTTGATACTAATGAAATAGCAGTTTGCACCTGCTGAAGAGGTCAATCTAAGGACTAGCGCTCCACTCTTGAGGGAAGATCCGGGATGAGGAAAATAATAGGCAGTCAGAGTCTACTGCTAGATCGAGGAATGAGTTTACTCCGGCTGGGATTGAACGAAGTCTATAAGAGATCTCTGCTTTCTTCTCCTTCACAGTAATGGCGTGCACAACAATCTCAAACATAATATCTGTATCAGCATAATTAGGAATTTCTATTACACGATCGGGAATGGCAACAATAAAATCCTTTCTTGCAGCTCTCTATCCGATACCATCCGATAGGGCATAGAAATGGATTCACCAGGTTGGTTAGATTAGCCCGGGAATAGAGAATATAAGGGATGGGGATGTGAATCAATTGGTGTTGAAATCTCATATGTGGGTGTTGGCAGACGGGCAGAGTCAGATCAGAGGCATTTACCCAGGAAAGCCTCAATTTGTAGTTTTCATTTATGGTTTGATCCCAATTTGCTTTTGCCCCAGGGTGAGTTACCTCCGGAATCTCTTATAAATACCTCATGTATAAGACTTCCACGCCCATCTAAGGGCATAGTCAGATCGTAAAAGAGGCGGGTTTTTAGCCCTGAGTATCGCAGAGAGGACGCTGTCCTTTCCATGGCTTAGTATCCCTTAGTTTACAGAAATCTGGGACTAAAGAAAGGCAGAAAGGATTGGAAATCAAAGGTATAGCTTTCTCTTTAGATTGTGTTACGCCGTTGGAGAATCCTAGTTCTGGAAAGCCCGAGAGAGCTCATTCTATTTACAAAACGGCGGTAAGGTGCTAAAAAGATGTTAGCTGCTGCTAAAGATCTCTCTTCCGGCCTCTGTATTCAAACAAAACTATGTCATAGCTAGCTTGAAGCTTACTTAACTCCCCGATCAGAAGAAAAGGGCAGCAGGGCTGGCTTTACGTGCTCGTAGTAGGGGCCAATATCAATAGGATTGCGCATAAATTGGAATCTCATCGAACTTCCTTCTTTTCCGGACTCCGTCTCTTATTCCTGACTCGCCTCGGTAACTAAAAATCAATACGCACTCTCCGCTAAATTAAGAACTTGATTCCATTCAACAGCTACTTCTGTAGGTTACCTTCGAGCTCTTAGCAGCTAATGGAGTTGAATTTCTCCTCCGGAGTCTAATGCGCGAAAATCTCAATCAATAGTAAGCTCCTTCGCCTGATCAACTCTCACTCCTTACAGGCCTAGGGCTTATTGGACGTTCTTTGTTCCCTTTTGGCCGTGGGATGTGATTACCTTTTAATAAGTTAATAAGGCATTGACTCCGCCTTTGCCTTGATAGTTTATTCTTGCATACTTCGTAGCCTTCCTTAGGAATCTCCCACTTCTGGGAATTAGATAACTGCCTACCTATGAGAATTCAATTGCTAAAGAAATTACGTAGGAGAAAGCTTTGTGACTTAAGCCTAAACGCGATCTACCCGGGCTTGATTACATTCATCAGAAGGGGAATGCGCGCAACAGCAAAGAGGTTGCTTGAAGGCAACTTTCGTTCTTCTTTCTTACTGCCGGATCAGTCCACTATTGAGTAAAGAAGAGGTGGGTCTGGGCAGAGAGGGAGTTGATCTTATCTGTAATATTACATTTCTACAACTGTGAATAAATCGATATGTCATTTAGACAGTGAAGAAGGAAAGACTTTTTTCACCCCACGGGGAATAGATGAAATAGCGAGATCTCCTGTCATACTTACAGGCCTACTTACTATCTTTCTAAGAAAAGGGTCACTAAGGATTTCGTTGTTAGCACCTCCCGCCGATTCAATGTTTTTCCTTCTGGCTAAGATTGATTTCTGTTGTGCGCTAGAAGAGTTGCCTGCGTGGCTTGTAACAAAATCATAACTAGGAATTTCTTTTCTTACTTTATTGCTTCTAATTCAAGGCTAAATAGAAATAGGAATGCTTCTCTTATGCAGGCTATGGCTGACTTCTTTCACTCTGTCTGAAGAGAGAGAGACCGGCGAAGAGGGAAAGCCGGAAATAGGCTAAGATTCCTTTCCTAAGCCCGCGGTGAATCAACATAATCCCTGAAGGATCTGGGAATAGCCAGGTTGGAATAGGCTTATAAGCCAAACTCCACTCTTGACGAAGGATAAGATAGTGAGGTCAGTCTATCTCGGGAGGATGCCATAAGGTCCTTTCTATTTCAATGTCACCGGAAATGCCATATATAAAGTAACAGACAACAGACTTTGAAGTCAGTATTTCAGTAGACGAGTAAGCCATATTCCTAGTCCTGGTGATTCTCATCTAACTCCGCTCTACTCACCGTAAAGTTATGAAAACCGGAGTTTAAGACTTCTATTTAAAGCCGGAGGCACAGCCTTAGAATCAAAGAAGATCCTTTAGCCCATCTCTTTAGGTTCGGATAAAGCCTCCGATCATACTCTTACCGTATCTAGTTCTTCTATTGCTGTGGAGTAAGATGAAAACCTCAATGTCATTACTGTCTAACCGTCTTTTCGAACTGCGCATTTCTGCCATTTGAAGACCAGAAAGGCCCCTATAACGCCCTCTAGCGGACAACAAACAGAACTACAGATATTCCCATTCTCTTCCAGCGTCAGTCTGACTGAAAGTATAATGAAAGGAAAGAAAGTTCGAAGTTTGATGCGGGTGACAGAGATGATGCTAAGACAGCTGAAAGTCTTCTACCGACCGTAACCCAGCTTAAAAAGATCTAGTAGGCCTAGAAGCTGTAAAGAAGGCATAGATTCCTAGGTGAATGATCAGGCCGAGATTCGCAACTCTTTCTATTTAGTTGCCCGAAGGAAGAAATTCTGAAGAGATCTTTACGGAGTCCGGGGATCTAGTATGATTCTAAAGGATAGCTGCCATTGAAGATAATCCGCTGAAAAGCCAAAAAAGAATCCAATCCTATTCTCCCATAGTGAGGAACTGCTAGCTTCAAAGATCTATTGTATTGCGCATTCCTGAGTTCGATTGACGGATTGAAGTCATAATAGCAGTTTCAGATCGCGTAGTGTTATTTAGAGATGATCTTAGTGTGTTATTCCCGTCCCCGCCTCCTTAGACCAAAGAACTGCTATAAAGCATCCGATCTGAGTAAAGAGTGTAGTGTTGTCTTCCCCTGCATTGGAAGAAAGGCGAAGACCAAGATCAGCTCCAATCCCCTCCGTGGTAAGATACTCTAGATTATTCTCCTTCGTAGGATAAGCAATTGAATTGAATCAACTACTTTAGCTGCTAAGAGATCCTCTCTTCCCCTCAAGGCTATTCCCCCTGCTTCATCATATCTGGGAGTTAAGTCAGTCATAATGGCCAGGGAAGTCAGGTACTATGTAGGTAGTCTTCTTTCTAGGATTAGAACTCCGTTCTTCTATTGAGAAGAGCCTGAGAGGCTTAGATTGAGATCAGGTAAGCTAGGGGAAGTCTGAAAGACTAATTTATCGTCTTTCAAGTCCTGCTAGCATCCAGCTTCAGATCAAGTAGGCCAGAGAGGAACCCCTCTAAAAGACAGTTAAGAGTTACAGCAAGAGGACTTTCCAGATTGAGCGCCTTAAAGAAGATCATTCTAGGGTTCAGAAGACGGGAGCTCTAGCTTTCGACTCTGTCAGCTCTAAAGAATCAGATTTTTATTGGTTTTTACGGTTGCTTTCCCCTGCTTTGTAAGATATGGTAGGAAATAAATTACATATAATATAATATGAGACGTTACCTGGCTATTCCAGCCTCTTCTATTCCTTATCCCAGGGCTTAGTAAGAGATTCCAAGGGCATAGGCAGAAATGCAAAACGGAAGTAAGTTCGAATCAAGTCTCTTCTTTACCTTGCTTTGTCTGATCTTTAGTAAAGCCAGGAAAGATGTCTTGATATTTAGATTGAGTTAGAAGCTCTTCCGAAGTCCGAAAGGAAGATTCTTTATCTTTTGTTACGAAAGCAGCAAGAGAAGACAGAAAAGGTCTTAAGCCTATAGCGCACAAGAGAACTAATATCTAAATTCGGTTAAATGGGAAGAAAGAACAACTGTAACGAAAAGGAGTTGGTACCCGCTTTTGATAGTTACGGTTGCTTTCCTAATGGATCGCCTGTAACTACTTAACTAGATAGACCTTCTCTAGCTTACAGCTAGCCTTTCAAAAGCAGTAGCTTGTTCGGTCGAGATACTTCGTACCCTCTCCTTTACTTTACAGTCGAGTAAGTAGGTGCCTTGACTTTAGTCTTTTTGATTAGAGTAGGTTTAGGAGAGAGCGGAGCTAAAGCCCTGCCATAGTAGCGAGTCTGTTTATAGTCACAGGATGGGAAAAGTACCGGTACCGATGGTAAGATAGATTGCTCACTTATAGTAGGGCGAGCTCACAATAGCATAGCTATTGATTCCATTTCTTTCTCCGTTCTGATAAGCAATGCTTCCGCAGCTTCACTCCTCTCCTTATCAGTCGACTTACTTTATACCTCCCCCAGCAATCAAACTAAAGCGCCCTACTCGTCGTCAGCCGTTGCTTGTGGAATCACCCTTCTCTTTCTTTCACTATTCCCACCCACCTTGCTCGCTTGCTTTTGATCTAACTTCGTGTATCTGCCTCGTTTGTTTCAAAGCGGGATTCAAGCTGACGAATTTGGTCTATTCCCTCCAATCCCGGCTGCTCAACCTTGCTTTCACCCTTCAGAAGGACACAAGGGGACAAAGCACTAGGGGAATGAAAGCCTGCGCCTAGAAAGAAAGGTAGGGGAAATCGCCCTTCCATGACTAAAGGATACGGTAATGGTTATACACCTCTTACCACATTCACTACTTCCAAAGAAAGAACTCAACGACTGAACGAACTCCGGCAAAAGGAAATGTCCCTGATACCAATAAAGGTTAAGGGGATGGGACTACTACTGCAAAAGCATAAGCTCGCTCTACGACTTCGAAGGCTGGAAGGCGGGAAGAAAAAAAAACGAAATCCACACCCGGAAAAAGAGTCACTCGCTTGGCTTTGTACTATTCTATATACGGAATTTTCCAAAGGCCACGCGAAAAAGAAATCGACTGGACTCCTGACACAGGCACGGGAGAAAGGAAAGATCACCATCAACTGAAGAACGAATCGAAGGCTACAAAGAGAATACCGAATGCAAGACGGAGGGAGTGAGTCAAAGGATGAACCCTTACCTGAGAGGTGTCATTATGGGCTTTCTCCGAAAGGAGATGAGACCCCGAGATTGTTGACTGATCCCGGATGACGTGTTTAGTCGTCCTGAGGATAAAGAATTTCTCGAGTGGTCTACCTTGAGGGTCTGGGTCCGGGATTGGTTACGGTACTGTCGTTGGTATTACGGTACCGCCCTTCACGACCAGGTTACCATTGAGGACTTCTTCAATGCCCCTGTTGTGAACCGCAATTGGAACAAGGAGTGATCCACAATTGCAACGGTTTGGCCTTCTATGGAAGGTGTATGACATGGTGGCATTGAAGAGATTGGACTGGAAGGTTCCCATCCTTCCTGAGCCGTCCGGTTCATTACCTGAACCTTGTCTCCTCGGTGGAGTCACCGGTACAGACTACTTGGTAGTGGCTCGGGGCACTAACTCGGGCTAAAGGTCTATCCGCTTTGAATCTGTTTCCGTAAGGGCAAGATTGTTAAGGACCTGATTACCATAAGGCGAGCAACGGACATAGGGAAAATCGAATGCAAGGTAACTTCATGCTTTTCCGGTGTTCGGACGAAAGAATCCCCTGCTCTTGTTCGAGAATCTGCTTCACATTCATGCCCAGACTCGGATGCTAGAGAATAGTCTGGAATGCTCTCTTACTGGGATCCTATCCGCTCTTAGAACTTCATGCCCGGTCTTAGGCGAAGGCAATGAAATGGATGCAATTGCTACAGTTGGAATAAGCGCTCTTGGGATCTTCTCTGGTGTTCACGTAAGCGCTGTTCTCGGACTGGAACTAAAGGAGGATATATAAACCCTTGTAGGAGGAGGGGAGTCAAGCAAGGCTGTCAAAGTTGCCCTAAAATGACTATTTTGCAAGAAGAAGGTCTTTCTCTTATATAGGCTATTTTGCCTTCTTCGATGAGAAGGTAGGAATTGCTCCTAACCCAAGAAGAAACGGGGGAAATCCAGTAAGAAGACGCTCAGACAAGGCCGAAGGTTTTTTTTCTGCGAACTCTGACTATGGACTAAATTAATGAAAGAGCGAGCCCCTCTTTGAAGGGCCCTTCGGACTAAATATGCGACCACCGCTCTCTCGTCCATCAATCCCATTCCAACAATAAGGGAGAGCTCTTAATCTGTCTTTTATGCCACGAATCGCCTGTTAGAGAAAAAGATTGAAGTAAGATCTTCCCCCATTTCGTATTCTTTTTACTATCGGGATAATACCTTTCCCGCGCATTCCTTGCCCGATTCTTATACTATTGATCTGACTCCAGAAATTCATTTTTCTATTTCATAAGGGTCACGCAGCCCATGCCTATTCTGTGCTGCTCTCTGATTCACTTCCTCACTCGGAGATAGCCTTTGAACCCCTTCTTCTTGCAAAAAAGACCATTCCCTCACTGCTGATTCAATAGCTGCGGATTCTCGGCATCAAGACGAGACCGACCCTTTCAAAGGTTAGCATCCCCCTCCCTAACAAGGCATTCAAACACAAGAAACGGCCATGCAGGGTATTCTGTTGATTAAGCCTCTTTTTAGACCTTGTATTCTTCCTCCGATTCTGGACATGGAGATCCCATTTCTGATTCACCTGTTCGAGGAAGAGATCTAATATCTTATTCAATTAGCAGATCAGATGCGGCATTAGTTCGAAAATCCCCAATAATGTTTCGATGCATGAATCCCATTCCGCTGCCCCTCCTGGGGAAAGTAGCCCAGCCGATTACTATTATAGGATAGGGATGTCACTTCCGGTAATAAATAGCTAGTTCTGATTCACGTGCACCAGCCCTTCTCTTCTTGATTCTCGTAGCTATTAACCAAGTCAGGAAAGGAAGAAGAGGAAAACGAGTGAAACCGCACTTCATTCATGAATTTCATTTTTGAGTAGGAATCAAAGGAGACCAGGTTCCCCTCTGTGGCATCATCACTTACGCAACTGAGTTAAGAGGGATCAGAGGATCTTCTATCTATAACCGGGAAAGGAGCGGAACATGAAGACTTGGAAAAGCATGGATTGTGAAAAGCCTTTACTTATAGATTCTATTCGATTGAACGAGAGAGAATCAAAACAAAGCAAAGTCCGATCTGCGATACGATAGGGGCCCCGTCCCGAGCCTTCCATTGGGATTCGTGCAAGCAAGAGCTCGATAGGACGTCAACAGCGGGAATGCGAATGCCAAATCAAAGAATGCCGACTCTGATCTTTATTTCAAAAGATCGTGATTCAAAGGAGAGAGAAAGTTCGAAGATCAGGATCAGGATTTGATTTTCAATCTCCTCAGCATCGGCCGATGGCTACTTCAAATTCAAGTGCCACTTATCTTAACACAACTCGGGCTAATCGACTCCCAGCCTATCCCGACCTGGTTCAATCCCTCCAAGCAATAAAGCCAGCGGTTCATCGATATCTCTCAGTCACTTCCTTAGAGGAAGTATCCCCACTTTATTCATCTACGAAAAGAGCAATCACTGCTTATGAAAGAAGAGACAACGCTACTGGTTCTGTTTAAATGGATCCATGTCATTGAACCCCTAAAGAAGTGAATCAGTAAGTGACTTCGCTAGGCTAGCCTTGGCTTGGGGCTTCAAAAAGAGTTCTTTCTACGATTCCGAACCCCTTCTGGGATAAGGATAAGTTGAATATGAATGGTTTCTAATATCCCCAAATGAAAGAGATGTCGCGTCTCCCGCTGTTGGTGCTTTAGGTTGAGTACGGGCAATAGGAATAGGAATAGGAATTGGCGTAACCTAGGAACATAAAATGTTCTCTGGAGTTGAGTGATCTTTCTCTTTTTAGATTACTGTTAGCGTTAGCGAATCTGCTGCTTGAAGGTTTGAAGGCGTAACCGCAGTTATTGATTTCATCCGCATCTGGCTTGACGACTGCTTTCCTGGGTTGATTGCTTTTCAATGCCTAGTTTCATAGCCAAGCAAAGTATGCCCTTTATTTCACTATCTAGCTAAGGTCCGTACGGGTATAACAGGACCTTAGTCTTAGTCTGCTTATATTCTTCTTGTTCGGATGTATCACCGGGAGAGTTCTATCCCTGCAAGCAAGTCCGTCTTTTCGGGTTCAGGGATGAGGAATGAAAGACGTTCAGTTAGCCTATTTTTTATTCAATTCATTAATCATTCTCCTTTCGGGCTAAAAAAAGTTTACTTTACTTCTAAACTACTCCTCATCCGAGGTTGAAAAAGCTGCTAACAAGAATAGTTTCTCTTTTCTCTTGCGACCTTCCATGCGGTTGAAGGGATCGATCCCAATAGCCTTAGTTCTGTTCTTTACCGTGAACCTGCTATTCCTTCTTATTGATGCACAGTGACCTTTCAGACTTTGTCTCATCCCTCTAGGAAAGACAAATGCCAGTCTCAGGTCAACAAATCCTAGTCAGACTGACTTTGCAGCAAATTCCATGGCATCGAGGGCATGAAGGGAGCTACTCTGGTGTAGCGCCCGAGTGAGCGAGTCTTACTGTCTGTCTGGGGCTAATCGCTTGGACTCTTTCCCTCCCGTTGTGTTCTTCTTTCAATGCTTTGTGTGTTCCACGGACAAGGAGATAGCCACTTCTTTATACAATTAGTTAAGAGAAGAGTGATTCAATAGTAGCCCAAGCCATAGCTATTAGGCAGCTCTTCTTCTCCCCCCCGAGTACTGCTCTAGCCCCTTTCTCGCATTGGCTGCTTGCTTTGCACGATAAAGGCTCCTTAACGGCCTTTTGTTTAACGTTCCCCTTACTTAATCTTCAGTTTGTGTACAGCTATACCGAAATGAGGCAGGTCGGCGAGGGTGAGAAAGAAGTCCTGCTCTGCTGACCTGTCTTAAGCAAAGTGAGTTGACCTCGTCATGTAGTTTACCGAAGGTCTATCCATGAGAGTAAGCCGAATGACCCAATGTATCATTACTGAAGGACTCAAAGCAGAAGTCCTTAATCCCTCATGAGATAATATAAGCTAGTATTATACATCTATTATCACTCTTACAAAGAAAGAGAACTCATTCCTGGCTGCGGGTTACCTAAGACTTAGACACACGGGGATACTAGGCGAGCTAGTAAAAGACTAAGATAATACATGGACCGCTAGACCGAAGAAGACATTAGACAAAGTCAAAGGAGAAGAAATGGAATGGACGTAGTGAGTCATAGGGCAATGGTCTTTTTCCTCACTTCAAAGACTGGGGGCTTGTTAGGGATGCTAGCAGACTGGCTCAAGACGGAACCCTAGCGCCAATGGAATGGGACTAGACCTGCAACCACATTCACTGATAGCAGAATGGACAGCTTCGAAGGCTTACAAGGATAGCGGACTGAAATTGCCCCTTCCGCGATGAAAGACATTAGGCCCTGACCGATAGGCTTAAGGGAAGGATTGGGCAGGCAGAGACGGAGAGGATTCCATACGGGACTCAGGGGTTCCCCCAAGAGCAAATGAGACCGGAAAGAAGAGAAACTCAATATACGAAAAAAAAGAAGGTTCAACCCCCCATTTCCTCGCTTAGCCGGACATAGGCACTTTAGGAAGACAACAATGGACGTAATGGACTACTTTTCAGACAGGGCAGTTACATTCTATAGTGATGGAGCAACCGAACTGGATGCCTCCTTTTTGAGTTTTCCAAGATCGGCTGGGCCTAAAGTCAAGCCCCTTTTCTCCATTCCACAAAAAAGACGGAGAAGTGCCTTCTATACGCTAATACACAAAAAATCATACCTACCACACACAGAAGAAAGCATCAGGGATGGCCCTACACCAGGAAGAACATACACTCGCTATACGACAACAACTGAAGCAAGAAGGATGTAGATCGCTCGTGACACAAGAACGTCAGTCACTGAACTCGCTGCGGGAACCCTTGCTCCGGGGCAGCTGTTGAAACTTAGACGACTCAAGGCTCTTTACAATAAAAGGGGAATGGATTAAGGGCCTACCTTAGGTTGGACGGAGAGATTCCTCCATTTCTTACTTGACTTTGATGAAAGAAAAGAATGTTCCCAGTGTGATCTCATTTAGATCTCAATCGGACAAGTTAACCGGAAGAAAAAGCATACATATATATAGCATACCGAATAGCCTACTTTTCATCATCTTATGCAATTTCCTACATCGAAAGCTTACAAGGCCCTGACACCAATCATTTACGAGTGAGTATTACACCAAGAATTAATTGACAAGCGCATGAGTTTGATAGTTGGCTATGTTGATATAGCTTAGATAGGGAAAAGAGACTCTACTGCGAAGGAAAGGAAAGTCAAACTCCTAGCGCTAAGCCTAGAAAGCTCTCAGGCCCGCAATAGACTCTATCAGACTAGGAATCTCTTACCTTTACCTAACCCAAAAAGAAAGATCGATGCAACTGCACTCTGTCTTGTCTTTACTTGAAAGACTACTAGCTCTTCCTTGCCACTCTCATTTCAATCCGCAACTTCCATGATCAATGTGGCAGGGTAAGTTTCCTTACTCGGTATCAGGTATAGCTTGCTTTGCTCACTCACTAGGGCTGGGGGGCAGGATAAGAATGGTATTTTCAGACCCAGTTCCATGTGGCAAGGTATGCTTTCTCACTTTAGATAGGGACAAGTAGTTGGATGCAGTGACAGAGCAATGGGGATCCGTACTTTGTCATCGATCCAATTCCTACCGGAATTTCTCTCTTTCAATCAGAAAGATAAAATCAAAAAAAAGGGGGCTCCATAGAGCAATATCATTCTACTTTACCTGATTATGAACCGTACGAAGGGATCGATCAAATAAATACTTTTTGATATCGTGATGCAAATGTTGTACATCGGCGAGAAAGGGAAGAATTTGATCGTTTTGATTACTGATCATGAAAGCGGCGGCTCGCTTGTTACCATGATTTTGATTTTGACAATGTTCCCAAAGAGAAAGGCATCATATGAGGCCGGGCGAGACATGGTTAATGAATCTGCTGCGAAGGTGCGGGACATGTTAGCTAGGCGAGACTCACTCCTAGAGGAGGAAAGCGCTAAGCACCAACAAGTGATGGAGATCCAGAATCGCCTCTCTCAGAAACAAGCTGAGCTGTCTGAACTGGGCGAGCAGCTTTGCAAATTAGAGAAGGCGGAGTACAGTCGTCTATTCGCGGCATGGGACGAGGCAGAGAAGGCTGACGAGATGCATGCCGCAGGTCAAGCTTCTTTGGACAGTGCCAGAGCTAAGTGGAATGACCTGAAGTTCAAACTTGACTAGGATAGGGGCCCGCCTATGTAAATGTTGTAAACTCTTTTTAGAGACTTGTAGCCTTGCTGGCATTTTTCATTAAATGCACCCTATTTATTAGCATGCCACATTGAATATTGGAATTACACGTGTCTTTATAGGCCTTGTTTCTGCATGTTGATTTTCAAATGCCACCTCCTGCTTGCTGCTTGCGACAGTACTCGCCCCTCCCTATAAATAGCGACTGCCCTTATTTGATGGTAACTCATGCATGCAATGGCTTCCTCTTCTTCTCAACCCCCTGATGTACTTGCTACTGACCCATCTTTCACTGATCTTGGTGCTTACGTCTACCAGCACCATTCCCCAATTGCAACTGTGCTTTAGACCAAGTCAATCATCCTTTGGCATCGGAGGGAGAAGGCACGAAGTTCTCGACTGACAAGGAGAGGTCTGAAGACTCTTGTTGAATCGACTCTTCACTTCACAGCGTATCATATTAGTAAAAAGCACTCAAATACGTTGTATGTAAGGGCGAGAGGGTATCAAAGAGACAACCACTGTTTACTAGCAAACATTGAAAGCAGATACCCCTCTTTGAACTGAACGACGTAATAAAGGAACTAGCGGCCATCAAAACTGAACGAGATGAGGATCAAAGAAAATCGACCTAACTGTGATAAGCAAGGTGGTTCATTTTACCATCAATGCAGAAAGAGAACAGATGAAAGTTCGCCCAATGGAAGCGAGTGACTCAAGGTATGCCATCGCTCTTATCTCTTGACCTGAGACTAGGTTGGGGGAGTTCAGTGAGCGAGGAGAAGAGTCGGTAGCTGTTAAAAAGAAGAAATTCAATCAGCTCCAGAGCTAGGAGTTCTATGTCTAGGTTGAGGGTGGAGGAGAGTCCTTTTAGTTAATCTTAGCTGCTACCCTACTTATCCCAGCTCTAAAGGCAGCTACTGACTCGATAGCTCACAAGTTGAGTCGACTGTGATTCTTCTTGTTCCGCTGTGAATGGTATCGTTATCGTATGAAGTAGTTTTCCCTACCTTACTTAATGACTCTAACTAGCCAAACCGGAAACTTTCTTTGTCAATGCAAACCTGCTCCATGACAGGACTGGTATCCCCTTCTGCGAGATTAGCAAGAGCTTCAAATCGTGAGGACTGAACTGAGGAGGACTTGCATTTTTCTGGACCTGCTGTGCCTGGTTATTAACCTTTTCACCTGCTTTTGCCTCAGGTTCGGTTCTCGAGGAGCGCAACCTCGGACTCCCTTTGACCACCATCCAAGGACCGAACTCCTCATCGACGGAGACGTCCTTGTGCCTCTCGGCCTTGACTCTGGTTTTTTCCGGTGAAGGCAGCGGCGGAGAATTCTCAGTTGGAGGATTTGGTTTTGCCTTCCGTGGGCAATCTTCCATTCTATGCCCATAGATGCCACACTTCAAACAAATAATGTTGAGATTCTCATATTCCACCGAAAAATGGCTTTCCTGGTAATCACGCGGGAGACAAGTTTCCGACGGAGATCGATCTCGACACTGATCCTCGCATATCTTCCCCTCTCGACTTTCCCCTTTTTCTGTTGGAGAGTGTTGAGGTCAACTTTCAGAGTCCTGCCGATGATATTACCCAATCTCCAGAGAAAAGTCTCATTGCAGTAATAAGCCGGAAGATTAGGGATACGAATCCAAATCGCAAGCTTGCTAAGCGTCTGACTGTGGGGATTCAAGCTTGGACTCCATCTTTGAACTAGAAGGTAGTGTCCCTCTATGACCCGCGGACCATCGTTTAGAACTCAGTCATAGTGAGCTTTGTTATTCAACCTGATAATTTAGTAGTTATTCTCCAGATCGATTCACTCGAGATCGGCTAGCCCCCATAGTGGAAGAAGTTTGTCTTTCATCACTCTCTAACTCAGTCTTCTACCCAGAAGAGTGATTACGAGGGCATCTTTCCATGGACGAACAAAGTCCTTCCATTCCTCATTAGACACTTCCACCTCAGGCTAGATGGTTTTTAACCGATCGAGTTCGGCAGCAAGTGAAGGCGGTATCTTCTCTTCTTCCTCTAGCCACTCCTATAAACCATTTGGTTGAAGATCTGTATCCATTGAATCGCAGCCAATCAGTGAAGCTTTGTAAGACATCTGTGTATTCTTTGCAGGTACGCTAGGGCATTCTTCGGTAATCGGATTCACCTGAGCTTTCTCTGAAGAAGACCCATCAGGTTGACTTTCCGTATCCATCATGTCTTGATGCTCAAGCTTTTTGATATGCCGTCCGGCGAGATCGTCTTCTTCCTTTTCAGTACCTCTCAGTGTCTCGCCGACAGTATCGCCGGGAGGGGCTGCCATTAACGAAGAGAGAACTCACGTCAGTCTTCAATGAGCGAATCCCGCTTGCACGTTTCGACTATCCGCTCTTCCTTCCTTTCATTCTCTCCCTGGAACTGATTGATAAGAACTTCATTCAACATTAGCAGCTTTAGTAGGCAAAGAAGCCATTTCATACCTTACTGTAACAGGCAAGTCTACTTCCAAAGCTTACGTAATTGCTAAGTAAACTAACTTCCAAAGCCATCAGAAATAAGACTTTGGGCCTTACGGAGCGCCAACAAGTTGTAGGATACAGTCGTAGGAACTCGGACAAGAAAGAAGTGTTGGGACTACTTCTAGTCTCGCACCAATGTCCCTGTTCTTAGCGATGGGAAATTTAGGCTAGTGTTACCACTGGTCGGGGGTCCGACCAACTTAGTAGTCCCTCGGTTTAAGGGACTACACCCCGCTCATTCTATTACCCTGGTTTCTTCCCTTTTCGCTTCACTCGAGTGACGCTAACGTTTAAGGCCTTTCCTGTTAGGCCTTAGTCAGTCCCTTTTTTGGAGTTCAATTCCGAGCCGGTAAGCAAGACAAAGCAAATCAACGTGGGGTCAAACTCTCGATGGCCATAGACCAGAATGGTTGGAGTGTGCAGGATCACTCCTGAGACTTTCTTCCTTCATATAAGGAATCCTCTTGGTTGGTCGAAGCTAGAAGACGGCTGGACGAACAGCTATTTTGCATAGGGGGAGTAAGATAGGCTAGGTGCTTTTACTCAACTCGTGAAGGTTCATTTCTAGTTAGCATAGATAGGAGTATATCTCCAGTAAACACTGGAGTAGATCTCTACTAATGAGATACATGCAAACACACCAAATAAAAGCAATTTACTTAGGATAGGAGTGGATTTCCACGAAAGAAAGCCCTGAGCCAGGCCTCCATGACCTACTATGCACCAAGTCCAGGAACCCGAGTCCGAGTACAGTTAATCAAGGAAGAGACAGCAGCTGAAGTCTATGTCATCAGCTCAATGCAAGGTCCGTCGAAATCTTCCGGATGGGTCTAGCATCCGTAGGTCAGTTACTCCAGCGCCACAGTTCGACAGCTCGGGAAATACCTCTCACGCACCACGGTCGTCTCTTGACCACGCAATGACCTTCCCAGAATGGGTGATAATATAATGCAGAAAGCAGAATCTCAAAGGGAACCCCATCCAGGGGATATGCAGATAGAGCGCCCAAGACTTGGCAGGGAACGGGACCGTGATTCTGAACAGGAACAGACAAGATGGACAAGAGGAAAGCAAGGCCAAGAAGCCTCCGGGATAGACTCCTCCCTCTCTACGTGGGAGCAACATAGACAGTTCCTCGAAGCCGGGAAGATTATTTTGCAAGCGGGCCACCCCCTTTCAAACTCCACGGAACATGTTATTCCCACTCCTCTTGAGCCGTATGCTGTCCTGTCCTCAGCTAAACTAAGCCAGGTGGTAGAACCTGTTTGTTACAAAGATACCTCCGACAAGACGGTTCAGGAAAGTGCTAACAGGGGCAAAAGACTAGCATTCGATGCATCAATGCTTGCGTCGTCCTCATCAACAGTCAAGTCAGAAGTGCCACAGCTTCCTGAACCTAATCAAAATCGTGACATTGGTAATAGCTTCTGAGATAAAGCTAGTCTGATTCACGTGGCAAAGGGCATTCCTTGTCCTCAAGTCCCACATCTGATGAAATAGGAGCCTCTACGAGAAAAGTGGAGTCTGGGCATGAATATGAGATGAGTGTCTTCCCTCTTATCCCTTCCCAATTGTTTGGGTTTAATTTCAAGAGCTTGCCTTAGTATGAATCCCATCTACAGCTTTGAGTCAATAGCACCCTCCAACTGTGGTTAGTGATTCAATTTCAAACAGAAAGACAACTGCAGTTACGGCTAAAACAGATCCTACTAAAACAGACAAGACTAGTACCGGTAAGACCAAGAGCTCAAAGGAGGGCAGTAAGAGTAACAGCGGATGTGCCAACAGCTGATTCAAATTCAATAGCTGTTAATGAAATAGCAAAGGCGAAAAGACTAGCATCAGATTTGTCTACTTCTCTTCCTCAACCAACAGGTAATACCAGTCCTTCCCTGCTCTGCTCTTGTCTTGCTGTCGTGTCGATAAAGGAAGATCCCATGCATCTATAAAATATCTGTTTCCAGATGATTGATTCTTTCGGATTCCTCCTTTAGAGTAAGGCATTAAGCCTATTTGACGGAGTGGCGGGGAAAGTCAAGCCTTACCTTACTGTTGCAAGTCTTTTCGTGTGCATGTCTGCTTTCTTGTTCTCAGATGCTACATAACGGCTCTTTAACGCATTCCCTAGCTGAATAACTTATCTTAGTTGAACATAGTGAGACTAAGGGACACTGGCTTCATTCCTATCCCAACAGCGAACCAAACGAACGGAGTCAGGCCCAACCACAGACTGAGTCCGGAGCAGCACTGTTGGCTTTATTCTATATGGTCTATGGGCAAGGCAAACCACCCGCTTGCACGCTGGGAAAAAGAATAATAGAATCAGGTTCACATCTTGAGTAGTGAAGTATAGTTGTGTGAGTCTAAGAACGTGACAGGTTTTCACTCATCCAGTCTATTGCCTTTCTTCTGATGACTGTGCTGACTCGGAGAGTCGGTCTATGAAATATGAAAAAGAAAAATTGTCTATAAGAGAGCAGGTTTTACCAGGCGAGTAATCAGATTTAGAGGGGTCTGAAGAAGGGTCCGTACTCTCCCAACGCCTCAGTCCGTTAGCCCCTCACTTCCCCTCCTCGTCGGGTAGGGCAATCTGTCATGTCACTTGCTTCCGCTTTCACATACCTTCTTTTCGGTGGCCTATTCCTTTTGTGCCTAATGTTGGGGTTCTCGGTTTGGTGGTGCATCGCACCTGAACAACTACTACTAAAGCCTGCTACACTGGGGGCACTAGACCCAAAAGAACTGTTTAGGATCGCAACGGACACCCGCTTTCAAGCCATACAGTCTTTCGCCCTTGCTTACTTTTTAGATAATAGTTGGGAGTTCTCAAAAAGCAGCTCTACGCAAGCTAATTAAAGAATGTTTATTGGTACAGGGACATGTTCCTTCACGCCACCTGTAGTGGGTAGAGAAAAGGATGAAGCTGCATTTACACGTAGATACTAGCGCACCAAAAACAACCAATCCATTCACACGACTTCTATTTCGAGATCAACGCGCTACGAACGGAGTCAATAAAGAATCCACGACTGATTGAATCAGCATGTATCTCAGGTACTAGAAAGGCTGTGGTTCTCTTTCCGGAATTCAAAATGCTAGGATATCATCAGCTTCACGAGCCGCAAGCTACACTACCTTCTTCCTTTGGACGGTAGAACGACCTATTTCTGCCGATCCATTTGCAATTGAAAGCAATTTGTCCGCACCGAGAACAGGTTACGGGCAAGGATCAAAAGGAATTTTAGAAAGGTATGCCGCTTCACGAAGAACTGTGATCCATAAAGAAGCACTGCAGCACTACCAACCCAGTCAAAGAAAGAGATTCGGCACCAACTAAACGAAGTCCCGGTTTTCTATCTTCAATCAATACGTAGTAGCCTTTGAATCTCCCAGGCAGAAAGGCGTTCTTAACGTCAAGTTGACGAATAGGCCAGCCTGTTAGAGGACACTGTGGGCCCTAGTTTACTTGTTCTCTTTGATTCCTCCTTCCTGACTGAAGAGATTCCAATCTCAAGAGCTAAAACAAAGCCCATGATAAAGAAGAATCCAGGCTAAACCACTCAACTGGGCAAACGCAGCGTCTTTCTCCTCTATGGAAGTTCTTTGAATGCCTCTTTCTCAAAGGTCTACGAGAAGGATGAAATCTAAGAGAAGCCTATATCTGCGCACCCTACTTCGCGGGACTAAGCAAACATCTTTCAAAGAAGGAATTGACTACTACCTTAGAACTTTATAACCTTGCTAGGTTTACTTTGAGATAGACTAAGGACTGATTCAATTCCAATGCCATACGTCATATATGAGTTTATACGGGGGAGCTCTCTAGAGCTTTCTAATGCGTTTTCTGGACTTCATATGGAAGATTCTCCACATGAAGAAAGAAACGTAGTTTTAGAAGTATGAATCCCGCTCTCATTACAGACTGCGCTACGTCTTCAAATCTCTTTCCTTGGAGCATTTCCTACTACAAAACCTGAAGTGAAGCTTTAAGTGAACACAGCTCGCTCGCCTTCTGATTATAATCCGTGCTCGCAGTTCCTATCTGTGCCTTCTAGCGTTCAATCTCCACTTGAATTTGACTAGTCTATTTTACCTGCGAAATATGAGAAAAAAAAAGTGATGAAAGACCCTCTTTTTTTTTTTGCTTGTTCATGTTGTGATCGCAGCTTCTTTGTCTTGCGATCGCATTAACATGGCGCTGTCTTCTGTTTGATCCTCTCGAGTCGAGCCCAAAAGATCTCATTCAGGATTGGACTGCTTCATCTTGATTTTGAAAATGGAATTTCCTCTTCTGAGGTAGCAGAAAGGCGAGAAAGACTAATCTTCGAATTCCGCTTGAAAACTAGTTCCGTCCTTGCTTTTCTAAGAAGTTGCTATCCCCTCGGGCAAGCATAAGATAAGATTTGTATGAAAGAGATTTCGTTTCACCGTTTGACTCTGTTGACTATGAAGCTTGATTTCACACTGACAGGTTTGAAGGAATTTCATTCACTAACCCTTTCTTACTCCCACTACTTCATCACCTGCGACAGCAGGGACGGATACAGGTACTCGCTTACTTGATTGGCTCAAAACCTTACCGCCTTCAAATCTATATTTCGTAGCAGGATTAGAAGAGAAGGTAGTTTGGTGTTAAGGACCCACCCGAACATTCATATTATTTATTCCCCCCAAGCCGGTTCATCTTTGCTTCCTTGCATGCCGCTTTGTTAACAACCGGCGAGACTCTCCTTCTCAAGCCAACCCCAGGTCGGGACGAGATTTTCTTTTTTCTACTGGGGAGCTACTTGATACCCTAGATCTTCTCATTGCGTTCAAAGGAATGCTTAATCCCTCTACAACCGCCTAGAATTCGTGAAAAAATGACTTTATTCGCTTATCCAGTTTGCGTTATACTCCAGCTTTCCTGGCTAACTACTAAGCTTTCCAGGTTCGCTACTCTAGTTGAACTCGGGTTTCCCTACAAAGTCTTTCTTAATTGGCCCTGCCCTGCCCGTACTATTACTAGATTGAGCACCAGAACCGAACTAAGGCTCGTTCCATTAGAAATTTCTCCTAAAGCTTGAAAGCAATGCGGATTAGCACAGAAAGCCTGGCTGGAAGTATTTGATTTTTAGAATGAAAAAGAAAACTAAAATTTCGGACTTTCTTTAAAGAAAAATGGTCTATCTATAAGGCTGGTTCAAAGCTTAGATAGGAAAAATACCATTTCATTCGGGTTTTCTTTTCTGAAATTCCTTATCCCCACTGAGGGAAGTAGCTAACCTAACTTCATATGGATTAGTAAGGATCAACTGGGAATAAAACTCAACGTTGCGAGCTCAAAAAGTGATCCTGGAAGGCCTACGGGTAAACAAAGATTCGAATTCGAGATTGGCAGAGAAACGGCCCGTGCGAGCACGAACCAAAGGAAGGTGCCAAGCCGAAGTTACAAATCTCATAGGTCAATATCTGCTCAGTCTCTGTTAGCTGCTTCAGTAGGATGAAGGTCTTTTCTTTCTTTCCTGCGAGTGTTGAAGTGGGGAAGTCCGGATCAATCCGTCGAAAGAGAAGCCATCTCAGTCTAAATGGAAGTAGACCAATTTCATAGGAAGAAATGTGAAAGTAGGGGTTGCTAAGCGCCCAGACCCAGAATTCATTGAAAATGGAGTTCTTGGTACCGGTCAAGCAGAAATAATATGAATGGCGAGCCAGCACTATATTTATTGATTGGAAAGAAGGGACTCTCCAAAGAGAGGCCCGAGCGGAATGAAGTGCCCCTATTTTGACCAAATCGTTTGTCATTGGATAGCAATATCCCGTGATACTGGATTTGCGCTCTTGCTGCTCAACTATATGGAAGTTTCTTCGTCTCGCCCATGTGTAAAGTGTAAATGGGGAACAACGAGCACCAAGCCCTTTTGCCTATGCGCTTACGAGGACTCCTTCACTTAATGACATTCCTTCCTGATCCAGTTTTGTTCTGATCGGGTAATTGCATATGATGATGATTACTGGTTTCGGAACAAGTCTTCAAACCAGATGCCTTCTGCAGCCGGATGTTCTACCAAAGTTTCAGGCGACACATATGCTCAACGGCTTTCTGGAAGTGAAGGGGATGGCGCAAACGAGGGGCTTTTCCACACTGATTTACCACAACCTCTGGTTGTTTTTCCTCCAGACATACAGTCTTCTGACTCTTCCTCGGAAATGGCTACGAAATCAAGGGATTGGAGCTCTTTGGCTTCCCCTTTCAATGGTTACGAGTGTGAAATCATTGGTTCTACTCGGCCTAAAGAATTCTTCTCGCGGATACCCATTCTCAAATCTAAGGCGTTCTAGCCGTCTTTACGTTCGAATAATTCGTCTTTTTCAGTCTCCCGTATGGGTGCCGTGCCCTTCATTGAGAGGCTAGGAATTTCTTTAATCCCTTTCCCAGTCCTTTCTCAACTCAACTCTCGTGGCACTGGCCGTAACATCAAGATCTGAAACTCGAATAAGGTGGAAGGCGCACTTCCCTCTTGAATTGCGTTTGCGGGGCTTCTTGCCTCGGCATCTGTCTTGTCCGTCTGAATGATGGGACTCCCAATGGAATGGTTTGAAAACCTCTGCCTAAGGTCGAGTTACTTTCTCTTGTTTTGCTTTGACTTGAACGCACGTGACTCACTCGACCGAAAGAGTGCTTGAACATAACTAAGATTCTCGTATTCATAGGCAGGCTAACGAGGAGGTTAGCCCTTTCTATGGGGTGGGACTCCAATAGGGATTCGATTCCTCCTCTCCCGAGTGCCTGAACGCGCTATTTAACCTCTCAGGTAGGTCAAATGGCATTCCGCTACTGACCTAATCGACTGTTAGGCCAACGGACTTTTATCCATCAGACATGAATGAAAGGGGGATGACACCACTCTAATGATTGGAAAAATCCTTAATATCATAAAGGAAAGGTCTTTTTTCTTAAATCAGTAATAGCAAAAGCAGCCTATCTGTAATGGCCTACTCGTTACTCAAGCAAAGCAATATGCAACCGCATAGAGGAAGTTAAGCCAATCCCTCTATTTTAATAGCAAGATTTTATATCTTTTATTGGCACTTCTATAGAATAGAAAGAAGGAGTTGTCACCCCTCGTCAAAGTACGCCCAAAGACTTATCTGAAATTCCTTTAAGCGGAGCCCCTTTTTTCTGTGAGAGGTCGTAGGCCAGTCTTTCAGTAATTTCCGAGGAGTGTAAGCTATTAAAAAAGTAGAGGAATAAAAACCTCCGAAACCTTCCTATGTCGGAACTCCCCCAAGCATTCCCCATTCGTGAAACCTGTTCTTCTTCGTCCCACTACCTTCCTAGCCTAGCTGCCCAGATCGGATTCACTAATATAACCTATTATATTATTTACATATCGCATCTCTCAAGTGAGAATCTAATTCCGGCTAGAATAGATCTTTCATTCTAGACATACCATGCATAGGGTAAGGACACAGATCTTATATAAGATACAGGATACCACTAGACGAACAGTCTTGCTTGTGTATTGTCATGCACAAGGCAAACAGTGGTCTTCAGGGTCCTTGTGGCCACACCGAGTGAGATAGGCGCTGGACCCGATGAATAAAGAGTTCTCGGGCATGGACTTAGACCAGTTTAAAAGAACTATAGGTCCGGTCCTAGCTTCGTGTGATGATCTTGGTCTACCACCTGTGATAGGCCGTCTTGCTTTCTCTTCTCGTTAGAGGGAGGTGGCAAGAGGAGGATATTCGCCATAGGTAACTATGTCAATCAGAGATTATTTCATCCTGTCTATTCTTGGTTGGCAGAAAGATTGAGACGCCTGCCCCAGGATGGTATCTTTGATCAAAGAGCACCTCTTGATCCGCTAGTTGGCCTAAACTTTTCCATTGCCGCTCACTTCTAGGGTCTAAATTCAATGTGGACCATTTTATGCCCTTCGAGCTATGGCTTGGTCGGGGTAGACCTGTAAACCCTTATCTCCGAGGGGTGATTCTTCCTTTCTTGTCTCAATCCAAACAGCAGGTTCCCACTGGTGTGCACAACCAGTATCGGTGGTGGCTGGTCATCCATGCCAGTCAAGCTCTTCTGGTCTATGTTCGCTACCTGGGGCTGAACAAGCTTTCCGAACCTATGTCCATTGCTTTAAAGTCTCTTTCTCACTTTCTCAATGGTAGTGAACCTAGGCTATCTATTCCTGCTTGCTTCACACCAATCGGGATTTATTTCAGACTGGCATTATATTCTGCCAACGAAGGAAATGGTCGCTGCGGAGAATGACTGTCAGTCAGGAAACAACAAAAGTCAGATCGGGTCGGGTAGAGCGAGCCCTGCTGCCCTTTCTTCCTTTCTTTCCTATTAATCATATTCCCCGCTTACTGCTCGTGTACTCAAGGGCTTTCAAAAGAAGTTATCGAGGTGAAGGAAGCGCGAGCAAGTATTACCGGCTTTAAGAGCTTTAAGAGAAGGTGCCCCCATTGGTCGTCAAAAATCATGCTTTGGTGACTTGAAAATTAACCACATGCGCAAATACAGATGCCGCTGCATACGAATCAGCCTCAAGCAGGCACGCACCAGGGAAGGCAATTGCTTTCTTTATGCCTTCGTGTCTTCCCCCGGAAGTCACTTCACTCTACTAATTACATAATTAATGTATGCTATATCTCCTAAATTCTTATGGTCCTCATCCTTTCTCCAGTGGATGGTAAGTCCACAGGAGCCATAAGGAAGTCATGACCTGAATAGCCACCGAGAATCCATCGATCATGCTCCACTCTTGTATTAGGATCTAACAAGAATGGCGGGACAGTCATTAACGACCATCCAGCAGCCATATCGTACAGTTTCCAGAAGAGACCAAACTTAAAGATCGAAGGATCAAAAGTTGACCTCTTCCAGGAAACTGCACAGATAGGAGCATCGAATAAAGCGTCGATAGAGACTTCCGGAGACAATGCTACAGTATGGTACCATGAAACCCAACGAAGCCACTGTTTCATCCAATTTAACAAAACAGTCCGCTCCAGGATTTCACGCTCACCATCAAACACCAGTTCCTCAGGAAGAAACCGGATCTCCTTAGGTTTGAATTCCCTACGGAGATAGGCAATCATCTTCGCTCTCAAATACGGGTTGATAGGGTTACCCCTACCAAGCCAGAATTCAAGAGGTAATTGCCCTGACCTGAAAGGTTTAGCGGCAATAGCACGTAACCGGACCCACCGTTTTGATGTGGTGGAAAGGTAACGTGCCCGTACTCTGTAACCCGCACCAGCTAGCCTAAACAATACAGATGTAGATGATACATTGTATGAATGGGCTAACCGGCAAAGGCCAACAGTGGTACGGCAGTTCCATAGAGCCCGAAGAGATATTGGTGATAGGTCAACTTGCATTGACTTAGACCAAAACCTCTTCGCGAATTCTACTGTCCCATTACGAGAAAGAATTTCTTTTGGTAATGAGATAGAGACATTCAAGCGCTCTAAAAGGGAACTATACTCCCGGGCCACCTCCTCATCAGCGATTACTATATCATTACCGAGGAGTGCATAGTCTCGGAAGGGGGAGCTACGGTCCGGCTGAACCCTCCAAGCTGCCAACCACACAAGATAGTGGTGTGACAGTGCGAATAGTGACCAGGAGCCATAAAGCCCTAAGGCTTGTCCACACACAAAGGCAACCTCAGACATTTTAGTAACCAAAGGTTTAGTTACTAAGAAAGTATTGAGGCCAAAAGAACTATTAACAACCGCCGAGGCAAATGTACTACCCCAGATACATTCGAAGGTAGTATATATAACCGAAAGCGGCCACCTATCCGTAGCAGACTTCAAGTCAAAGGAAAATACTATTTCTTTTCCGCATTGACCGAAGTCGCCGGAGGGGTAGTTCTTGGTCGAAAGTCCCATCGGTTGGAATAGACCGAAGGACCTTCATTGCCCATTGGTGGACGGGAAACATGAGTCTCTGTTGCAAATAATTACAAATTGCAAAGATTCTCCGTTTCCCTTGGCCCTCGATCACTTGAGCTAACCGACCTGCAGCAATTGGGAAACCCTTATAAGCCCCCAATACAGAGGCAAAATAAGGACCGACACACTTTTCAAAGTAGTCCAAGTCCCAATTGCACCACCGGGTAGTATAGTATTTGAGTAATCCAAGGGAAATAACACCCTTGGATACCAAAGAATACCAGGGGAGAAGAAACCATCCTACAGGCTATGAACTTTATTTATCTTATAAATAAAGGCTGCTATCTCGTGTTTCAAAAGATTTTTGTAAATTTGAAACATGAGGTAAATATTAAAAAGATCACGCCGGCGGCTGAGTAGGTCCGGCCTGAGCTGTGCCCGCAGGGCCGTTGTTCGAGAGGAGAGTCAACCTTGGGTTGGCAAAGATGCTGACCAGTTTTCCGGTTCTCCTCGGCTGACGGTTGGTAATCACCCCGAATGCGGCGGCGACGCTGAACTTGCATCCAGGGGCAGTATGGGTCCAGATCAAGATGGGCATGAGCTTGGGCTTTAAAGCCCAAGAACCCGATGCCCATTCAATAGAAGAAGTTTTTTGACCTGCGGAACCTGGTTATGAGATTCGATCGAGATTCGTTGTTCGATCATGAAGCAAGCATTTTTCGTCCAGCCGGAGGAATAGTCGTTATTTCACCATTTGAATAACCTTGAAAAAAGCCTTCCTCAGCAGAGAACAGAGAGGTACTACCTACTTTCTTCAATTTTCCTTTTCTGACTGCTGTCTTAAACCTTTCTACTTTAACACAGGCACCTAATACAATACATCCGGGACAGAAGTTGGACCGAATCTTGCAGCACCCCAACCACCTTTGGAGGAAAGCCAGATGGGACCAATCGAGGAAGCAGATCAAATTCCAACAACTGAAGACCGGGATCCATCTCCACCAACCAAACTCAAAAAAAAACGCATTCCTTCCTCCATTCACTAGCAATGAGCTAAAGAGCAATGAGCGGGCAGTCTTTACCCTTGCTCTTTGGTCCCAAAAAGCTACTGAAAGTCCTAATCGAAGAGCCATATATTCCAGTCCGGATCGAGGAGACAAACAACCAACTAGCTTATATCCTTAACTGCAAAACTGCTCCGAGTGGTTAGCGAACTATTGAAGTAGATAAGTTCCAGTCCGCATTGAGGAGACAACCCCAAGCAAGCAAGGTGAAGCAGAAGCAGCAGCTCTAACCCATTTTACCTTGGGGACAAAAACAAGCTCCAAAGAGAAGTCCCGAGAAGTACTTCTCTTAGCCATTTTCTAGTTGTTCTTCCCCTCCTTCCTCACTACGCTTTGCTTGACTTGAGTTGGGAAGAGTCATATTCCTATTATCAAACTCCCCGTAATGCTTGTATTCCCTTACTGACCGGAAGGAACGGTTCCCCTACTCGCTTGCTAATGGACTATGGCCGGAACGAAGGCACGAACGAATAGAAGAACTAAGAATAAGAATGTAATCAGTTCGAAAGTTCGGAGATAGATAGTCTCGCGCAGGAGTTGGTGATAAATCAAACTCCATAGCCTTTCCTTTAGCTCTAGTGAAGGGACGCCCCTTGAGCCCTAATAGCATCACTTTACATCACCTACGTAATAAGAGGTCCTTACAAAGGTTCAGTCTACAGATATGTAGAACTAGAAAGAGAAAAGGCCAACTGTTACCAAGTTAGAAAGAGGTAAAATGAATGTGCAGAGTCTATGTACAGGTGGAAATTGGTCCTAGATAATTGTTTATCATGATTGGTCTCGAGAATGTAGTTCGACTAATGATCAAAGAGGTACGAACAATAATGACAGAACAACGCGGAGGCGGAGCAAGTAGAAAATTCTTGCCATCGATGGTGGGCTGAGAGCCTCATTCATCACATCAATAGCTATTTGACCAGGAGATGTGAGACTCTAAGTACCATTCCCAGACATGGCCTCTTGTACGTGATCTTGTCCACGCTCAGTCTAGCCTTACTCAACACTAGATGAAAAGTGCGATGTAATGGATTCACGAAACCTCTTTCGGTCTTGCTCCGCATTCGATATGGGATATGGAGGTTGCACGGTGGTACTCTAACCTTCTGTAATAGGTAACTTCCGATCTAAAGATGAGTAGACCTCGGCATTTATTCTATCTTTCCTTGTCTTCCACAGGCCTACTCAATCGGATTATCTTATCTTTCAAGCCTAATTTAATTGGTCTGCAATCATTTACTTATGCTTTGTTGAATGAAGAAGAAGCTTGTTTCAAGATCATCTGTGCCTTCCGCAGGCACACCAGCCCATCTCACTCCAAGATGGATTATTCTAATTATGAAGGCATGGCCCTATACAATACAATGAAAAGCGGCTTACATGATACGATTCTATTTCAAGATCCCTGAGTGGGGGAAATGTTCGGGGTTTTGACCTGAGCCACGTCGACGCAGACCAGACGGAATCCAGACTTTGGGCTTAGTTCAGAGTTCTGCCTTCTAGGCTTTTCCTGATTAAGGAAGAAGTCCAATGAAAATTGTGACAGTTGGAGGAAATTTCAATTGGCTTACTTTGACTTGTAGGCATAGCATTAGCCTATTTCCGCGAGTCAGACAGCCTTAACGCCCTTTTGGTGCTATCATCATATATATAATAGAAGTGATCTGTTTATCTAACTCAAAATTGAATAAGAGAAGAAGCCCACGGAAGCTGTTAATCCATTAGTCCATCCCGAGAGCTATCCAAGGATGGGAGAGTCGAGGGTGATGCCAGATCCGCTTTTAGGGTTGACTCAGCATAAGAATAAGTAGTTCGACTAGCTGTTCTCTCTTTCCTGTTCTCCTCCCTCCCATTACTGGAACCGACGAAAGGCGAAAGTCTGATTACCTGTTATTCAAGTAGCAAGGCTTGGTCTTCTGTGAGTGAAAGAACCCGGCTTAGCAAGGGATGAGTTGCCTTCTTCAGATTGAAATTCTCTCTGGGAAGAATAGGGTTGGTGTGGCTCGTCAAGTCAAAATCTCCTTTATCTCCTTTCCCAACTGCTTTATCGAGCCTGCTCTCCTGGATCCTAATTCCATCCTCAGGCTATGAGTCACTTCGTCCCTCACTAAGAATTGTAATATATAATAGGAATAGATTCAGTCTGGACAGCTGTTTAAAGAAAGGGATCCGTCTTCCTTCCATTCTTCGGAGCACCTAGCAAGGCCAGTGAAATGAGTCAATTTGGAAGGTTAATGAGCCGATCTCTTGTTTCATTAAAAGAAGGATCATAAGGAGAGGAGTAAGCTTTTGAATAGAAAGAAAAAAGGCTTTCTTGCTTGTGAGAGCTTTGGATAGCTAATGCAGAGCAATCAAAGGGAATAGTCTGTCTCAGTCCGTTGCTTGTTAGGGCACCTCACTCTCTAGATGGACTTAACAATGCTGTGAAAGAGATGATGGCTCTTCGCAAAGTCCCGGGACGCTTCTCTTTTTAGATGCTTCAGCCAGTTCTCGCCAAGCCATATCATAACATTCTCGAAAGCTAAGCTCTTCTCGACCATGAAGTCAAGCCGAGCCTGATTATCCCTAAACCCAATGTGAGTTTTTCTATTTTGACTTGCTCCCCTGCGCGAGACTATCTCCTATGACTTGTACAAATCTTTCTACGGGATCTTCCTTTAATCAGTCTAAAGCCCGAAAGTCAGGTAAGCCCTCCCAGCTGTCTTAGTCTTAAAGGTTGCTCTTTTTCATAGAATTTCTGTAAGACCCCTTTCCGCTTTCCCCAGGTTTCAGATTGTCAGTGTTAACTACCATGTTAAGGTTGGCGTCTGTTGTCAAAAGGTCGGCTTCTGGCTCTGATAGTGCTGCAAATCTCGACTTTGTCAGAGGAGCATTAGACGCATCCCTCTGTTCGATCTTTCCCGCTTTTGTCCCCTTCACCCTACCGTTGACTTCAGATTGAGGAGTACGGCTTTTAGTCGTCTTTCGCACGAGCATCCATGGACCGAATTCTTCGATGGCTTCGGTCCTCTGCTCTGTTTTTTCCGGATTTGAATGATGAGCTTGGTCCTCTTCCATTGCCATCTGGTTATTTTCTTCCAGACTATCCTTCTCCCTGATGGTCCATGGGCACTCTTCTCTCCGATGTCCATATCGCCCACATTGGAAGCATATCAGATTAAGGCTCTCATACTCGACGTTAAGAGCCATGTCTCTAACAATCACTCTAGAAGAGAGCAGGTTTTGAAGATCAATTTCCACGCAAACTCTTGCAAATCTGCCACGCTCAATAATAGACTTGTCACTCTGTTCATAGGCGAGAGTATTTAAATCTACTTGAAGAGATTTGCCTATTATGTTCCCCAAGTTCCATAAAAACTCAAAATTCTAACAATGAATGGGAAGGTTTGGAACCCGAACCCAAATTGTAGTCTTGCCCTGTGTGTTTTTCATAGGATAAAAGAGAAAGGGGGATTCTTAGTACCGTTCCTGAGCCTATAAGAAGTGAGCAAGTGAGCAATCTTCAAACCTATCTCTATCGGGAGGGGAGAGATTGATCTCCAGTAAGCGAAGTGAGCCATAGGCAAAGAAGGAAGGAGCAAAGCCAGTCGATGAATAAAGAGGAGCTGGTATGAGTTTGATAGAACCCGTAGTTCTGATTCCTGTTGGTTTAGTGATTCTTCTTCTAGTTTATTAAGCGTTGAGCGAGGTATATTCAATCAAAGGGTCTGCCTTTTTGCCAGAAAGCAATTCCTCCCGGGGTGGGCGCAGAAACCAATGCTTACCTCCAGCCTTTGAAACCCTATTCCTTTCTTTGATCGGTTGGGCAAAGCGAGAGGGTTGAAGCTTGTTCACAAACGGTAGGAAGACTGTCTTCTTATCGGGCAGGGAAAAAGAGAAGGGAAACTTTCTTTCCTCGTAGCAATAGAATATTCATTCCCCCTAGTGTTAGATTAAGAATGAATATTCTAAAGCCACTCGAGCGGGATAAGAAGAGAAATCTACTTTTTTAATTGCCCTTCACTCTTGAAAGTCAGCAACGGACGAAAGGGGTGAAATGGTAGCAGCGGGAAGCAAAGCCAACGAAAAGGCATCTCATTTCATTGATGATTTCGACCCAGGTTAACCGACATTTGAGAGAAAGGAAGTATTTCATTTAATGTCAGTCTATCCGCTGTTCAATTACATTTACCGTTGTTGGGATCTTTTCCGCTTCCCTTGAATCAGCTGTTGAGGAAGGAAGTGACATCATATATAAAGAAAAGGAAGAGAATGCCCTGAGAGAAAGGGAATCATCATAGGCTGTGTTTTAAGTGAAGGAGAGAGACAGGACTTGCTAGGAATTGAATCAATAGGCTCAGAAGGCGATTTAAAGCTTGATTCGTAGCAAACCTTACCTTACTTGACTCTATCAATGACTTTGGAATCGACAGAGGATATGAATGTTCTAACTAATGGCGGATCTTCCTCAAAAGGAAGAGAACTGAGACGCTGGGGAAGGAAAGGCACTGACTCTCGCCTTACTTAACAAGTAGGGGCCGACATCCGAACATTCTGTCTTAAGCGATAGGTAGACAATCAAAGTCCCAAAGCAAGTAATATTTATTCTCGACATCCAGGAGTTCTTCCTCGAAATGCCCTCTTATACGATTTAGCCAGTGAGCTGTCTGAAGCTGTACCCTGCCATGATAGAATTAGACTCACTGTCGCCCTTTGATTCGAGGGCGAGCCCTTTCGCCTTCTCTTTCTGCCATTCGTTACGATATGTGTACCCGGGAATAGTAGTTTGGAAGCCTAGATCGGGGTACGGGGTTTTCTCTATTTTGGAAGAAAAGAAAGGGCTTGAATGATTAAATTACTAAAGACATTGACTATTCAATCCAAATTTGGGAGTAGCTCTCGTCTGTGCATCGGGGAAAGCCTTCGTGAGCCTTTTCATGCATTGCTTTCGGACTTGGCCGAGAATGAGAGCTTTTGAGTGGACATAGTTTTCCTTGCCCCGGAAGCCCAGGAGTTGCATTCTTTAATCGCCCGCTTTACTAATAGCCTCGGAGGGGTTAGTCGCCTGCCCCGAGTGCCTTTGATCCTTGGAATTTCCTTTTCTTTTGGTGTCTTCTTCCGCTACTGTCATGATTTAGATTCGAACCTCTTATCTAGCGGTGCCATGGGGACAACGATAGACCGATGCCAAGCAAAGCAATAAAAAGATTGAGTTTTTTAGTCCTTTCAGTCAGTTCCGATTCGGTTAGCTACTTAGGGTGAACCACACAGAGGCGATCTCGAACATCACTCTAAGAAACTCCAAAACGGGAGTTCAAGTTAACTTTACAATTTTGTAAAAGCCAGATAGAGGAAAGTAGCTGTGATAGAAGAATGGATTTAATTCGATTGAGGAAGGTTAGTATTAGAAGCTAAGATATTGTTTGTACGAGCATCGTGATAATTGACTCTTAGTCTTATATTGAATATCAACCCGGCCCTTCAATCATTTTGCCACGAGCCCCCCTCTCTCTGAAGAGTGACGATTTATGACATCGAATTCCCGCATCTAGGCTCTCTATGAGAAGCCCCGCGAGCACTTTCAGACGACTGACTGAAGCAAATAGGACAGGCGGGCGGGAACGACGGAAGTGGAGTTGCAAACTGCTACTAAGCACATGCTAATAGATGTCAAGGATACTACTAGACTTTCGCTGGGAGGAACAGAAGATATAGAGCTTATAATCATGCCGGAAGAGAGGCTGCCAATAGCCACTATCCCAGATTCCATGCAAGTGCTAGAATCCGATCTGACTCCTCACGCTGGCAAGGAAAGAAATGACATAAGGGGAGGTCCTAACTGAATGAATTGAGGTTGAGTAAAAGCCATTCGCTTGAGAACAATTCTGCGATTGGAACTCGATCTGGGATTGGGATCTTAGGGCACTGAGAACCTACTGTATAGTACATTCAAGAGTACTCCTCATAAAAAATGTACAGAAAAAAAAAGGCACACCCTATTCAAGGCCCTGATGGTCACTCTCCCCGCGCTCTACTACAGGAAAGCTAGCCTGGTTGATCCACTACACGCTAAGAAGCAAGTCCCGACTAACTAAGAAAATCCGGGTTAGACTGAAAGTGACCAGAAATTGCAATCTTCTTTCACAGACTACAGACTAGCGATAGTTAAAAAGAGCGAAGCGTAGCCGTGTTTAAGCCGAAGGCGATAGTGATTCCCGTGTTTACTGAGCTATATCTCTATCTATTAGTTAGCCGGCTTAAAGAGTTTAGACTCACGATACCGAGAAAGCAAGCCGATCATAGACGGAGGTTTAAGCTTGAAGTGAAGTGTCCGCCCTAAGGTGAATCAGATGTTCGAACGAGACTGTTCAGGAACATGGATTGTGGGTATACCTGCACAATAGCTTTCTCTACGAGCCTACAAGCTTAGCTTTGGTTTAGCTTCCAACTAAGGCTAAGGGCCGGTTCTCTGTTATGAGAACAAAGAGTTTGACTGTTATGATTGAAATTGAACGAATATTCATTTAGTGAATTGGTGAATATAACTTCCATCGACTAAGATTCTAGCACTCAGCTGTGCCATTTCTTTATTCCTTCAATGCGCTAAGCTGGAACCCGGGCTTTCAGAGTGCGGTAATCCAGTCTGTCTTTAACAACGGAAGGTTCTTGTCTCAATCCAATCTAGACTTTGCTACCTTCGCTACTCCTTTCTTCCGGCTTGAAGCGCCTCTTAGAATGACGTAAATAGAGCTCGTTCCTCTGCCGAGGGCCTTTACGTTAGCTCATCTTCCGCGGATACCCTTCCCGGCCTGAAAAGACAGCTGGTCAAAGATCATATATTTAAAAAAGAAAGGCTGGTCGGTCACAAGACATATCTTTCCATCTATAATGTTCTTTCTAATCGATGCCATTGCTTTCCTTATTCCGTATTTTAGTCTTGCCCTCATCAAGACGGCTATACGGAAGAGTTGGAACTCATGAATCTCTTTGGAAAGAAAGCGGTTTTTCTCCTGGCTGGCCTATGATGATATATAATCCCCAGGAAAGTTTCCTACTTTCAGGTTGGTTTCTTAAAGACCAGCTTTTAGTGTGCCTTGTTTTTCTTGATGGAATAGAGGTTTAATAGGACTCCCCCGATGCTGCTACGCTTCCTTACCGCCTCGGAAAGTAACCCCGAGGTAAATCAGTCCAGTTCTTGTCAGTTTTATTTATACGATTAGACACCTTTAATAGTTTTCACCCCTAGCCTCTGAGGAACTGCTTCTGGCTACTCAATCCATTTTGTATGTGAAGTTCCGTTTGCTTGCTCTCCCTAAGCTCTTCGAATCAAGATGGCTCTGGTTGCAATCTCGTATCCAATAGAAGGGCTTGCTTTGTTGGGTTGGTTGGCACAAGTGCTGGAAAAAGTGCTTTCTGAGTCCTTGGTTGAGCTACCATTACAGTTGATTGGCATTCTCGTGCTTGGACTGAGTGACGCATTCCTGTGCAATTCCCTTCAAAACTTTTTTTTTTGCCCCTAGGCTACTTTGAGATGTCCCCGCTCCTCTACTAGTGTTGGAGCTGCTACATTCAGGTCTTCGATTGGCAGGGAACTGCTTCAAGAAAGGCAGTTCCACCCAACCCTCATCCTGTTTTTTTAGTCTGCAAGGTATGTTGGATTGAGCTTTTGCCTTGCTTCCCGTTGCTACCTTCTTGTCTAGGTGAACCTATGATCGCCCCTCTATCAAGACGCGTAGGCACCTCTATTATCAATGGCTTTCTTCATTTGGTTGTTCCGCGGGATCGGGATGTCTTTTCGGTGACGTATAATAGAGACAGCTTGTGCATCTTTGCTTAAGATAAGAATGACGGGAAGGTTCATAGCGCTTCTTTCTCTCTCTTTCCGTAAGTAATGACATTCGATATTATTATCTCTTTCTTTGTCTTGGAAGATTGAAAACCGGCCTAGTAAGGTTGCATTCCATTGGCTGATTTAGCAGCAGTAGCATCTTTGGCTTGAAGCATTCATTTTTTCCGCAGAAAAAAAGGATTGATTTGAACCTTTTAAAAGCCTTATGGTTCAAGGTGGGTCTAGGCTTCGGAAGCATAACAGAAATAGCCTAAATCTTCCTCAATAAGGAGCCAAAAAGCATAAACTAGGCTAGGCCTTCAGGGCGACTCGCTTAGCATGGTGAGTGAATCAGACCGCAGTGACACAGTCGTCCAAAGCGTAAAAAGATGGAATTTTCCTTGAAGGGAAGCCAATCTTCAAACCAAAAAAAAGCGAGATCCTGCCACCACACCCGAAGGTGCACGCAAAGCAAATCTTTCCCTTTGAAGTTGTTGCAGCGAGGCATCGCCGAATGAGACCCGATTCTCTTCTGTGAATTTAATGTATTCCCCCTTCCCTTCGTTTACTAACTGTAACTGAATGCCACGCCCTAGCGAACCGGGAAAAAAAACCACCGAATGGAATACAAGAGCACGCATTCGACTAGCTTCCAAAAACCAAGTATAGGCAACCAGGCTGCTTTCCGTATTAACTGAAAGGGATCCTCTCGCTCAATCCAATAGAAGAAATCGTTCCTTGTCTTGTGATGAGCTTGAAACTGGCCTTGAAGCATAGGCTAGGCAAGGAAGCTCTCCTACAACTCGATAATACTCGACAAAGCCCATAGAAGGGCTTTTAACGCTTAACATGGGAAATTGATAGGGAAGGAAGCATAAGCAAGAGCTGGCTTTTTTCAAGCTGAGGAAGGGCTTCTAGCTAGGCCAAGAGCTAGGCTAGCAGCTTTTAAGTTTTTAAGTTGTAGTTGTTAATTCAGTTTTATATTTATATAAAAAAAGGAAACTGCCACTCTAGATGTAGCATTACTAGATGTAGGGGCACTCTCAATGGCGGGCAGGTAATTATATTGAATATGCTAACTTGCACTTGGCTAAGGGACTGCCGGAAAGGGATAAAGATTGGCAGTGAAAAGGAAAGCAAGAGGCTGTGCATCTGATCTTGATTCTCAGGTGCACCTAAATTCTTATACCTGCTTCCTTTCTCAAGTGGATGGTAAGTCCACAGGAGCCATTAGGAAATCGGTACCTTTCGTACCTCCTAATATCCACCGATCATGCACTATGCGGGTTTCGGGATCGAATAGATTCCTAGGTGTGGTCGAAATCGACCAACCAACCCCCATATCATACAGCTTCCATACAAGACCAAACTTGAACACACTGGGATCCAAATTGGATCTCTTCCAAGAAACTGCACAAATTGGTGCATCAAATAAAGCATCAATGGATACCTCCGGGGACATAGCCACAGTATGGTACCAGGAAAGCCACTTAAGCCACTGCTTCATCCAACGATGCAAAACAGTGCGCTCTAGGATTTCCCGCTCACCATCAAACACAAGCTCTTCAGGGAAGAGCCTGATCTCCTTAGGTTTGAATTCCCTTTGGAGATAGGCAACCATCTTCCCCTTTAGATATGGATTGAGAGGGTTTCCCCTTCCCAACCAATACTCTAAAGGTAGTTGCCCTGACCTGAAAGGCTTACCAGCAATCGCCCTCAAACGAACCCAACGTTTAGATTGAGTCGTATGAAGGCGGGATCGAACTCGATAACCAGCACCAGCAAGTCTAAACAATACCGAGGTAGATGATACCTGGTATGAGTGGACTAGACGGCACAAGCCAACGGTTGATCGACAGTTCCACAAGGACCGAAGAGACACTGGAGATAAGTCAACTTGCATTGACTTAGTCCAAAACCTCTTGGCGAACTCCATAGAGCCATTGCGCGATATGATTGATTTCGGCAAGGATATGGATACATCCAGCAGCTCAAGAATAGAACTGTAATGCCAGGCCACCTCCTCATCAGCGATCACTATATCATCGCCTAAGAGGGCATAGTCTCGGAAAGGAACAGTACTTTCTGGCCGAGCCCTTCTTGCTGCCAACCATACAATGTAATGGTGTGACAGTGCGAATAGTGACCAAGATCCGTAGAAACCAAGCGGTTGACCACAGACAAAGGCTACCTCAGACATCCTCTTGATAATCGGTTTCGATACCAAGAAGGTGTTGAGGCCCAAGGAGCTGTTGACTATTGAGGAAGCTAACGTTGGACCGAATATACATTCGACTAACGTATAGATTACCGACAATGGCCAACGAGGAATAGAATAAGCTGTTGTCGCCTTTTGAGTTCTTGATAGTAAAGCACCAGTCCTTAGGCCGCATGCTTGATTGCCTTGATTACGTTCTGCCTTTCCTTTTTCCTTGACTGTTGTCGGAATAATCGAAGTGCTATCAGCTTTTCCAACTAATGGAAGATCCCCCAAAAGCCACAACACCTCCTGTATCACCATCTCCACCCAAAGAGGGATAAGCAGACGCCGGATTATCCGCTTTCACCGTATTCTCTTCCGAAAGACCGTATTCTTTGCATATGAGATGAGAAGGATAGAAAGATTAAAGGCCCTAGAGGAACTAAGGCATTACTTCTTCGAAGTAGTGCTTTCTTCTATTGTCTCATCAGGGTTTCCATCCGAACTAGGAGAATCAGGACAAGCAATACAGGCTGGTAAAAGATATAGTTAGTGTACTTTTTCTTTTTAAACTAAAAAGCGTAAACAACTAATCCCTTTGCAGTAAACAAAATAACAGATAAATAGAGCAGTAAGGTTAAATCGAAAGAGGCCCCGGATGGAAAGTCTTTATTTTATGCACCAACGCAGGCCTATCACCAAATCTCCACGGCGAAATCCGGCTTGCTGACTCATGATTTACACCTCTCTCCGCCGCTTCTTAGCAGTTGACTGCGAGATTAGCACTTTATTCGTTACTAAAGAGATCTCTTTTCCGCGCGAGCTAGTTCTTCATTCTTGTAAGCCCCTTTTTAAGCTGCACTAAGACTTCGGGTCATCATGCACTGACACAATCATTATCTGAGGGCCAATGATCATCCAAAAAGCAGTACCTGGCATACTCCTATCTAAAAAAAGCCACACTTGCTGGATTCGACTTCTTGTGTACAAGCAGAGCATCAACAATCCTTTTCGTTTACAATTACAAATTGTATAAACTAATCGAGATGCTTCTACACGTCCATTCTTCTAGGAGAATAAGACCATTTGCCTTACCCGGCCTTCCAATCTTTTCAATCGGTCTAGTCCACGCGTGGACAGAGTAATTTGCTTCCTCGAGCCCATTACCTGAAAAGGCGACTACCTATCAATCGTATTGGCCCAATTCCGAATATAAGGTATCATATTTACTAAATTCCTAAGGTAATCGCCCGCTTTACTAATAGCCTCTGCCTGCCTATTGTGTTATTTTCTACTGATTGCTTGTATCAAGCAGGACGTCCACATGAGAGTTGTACCAAGCAAGTGTTCTCCCAGCAAGAAAACGGATGCGCTAACGCGCAACGTGCGAAGCGGCTCGAGCGTCAGCTCGAGGGCTTGAGACGCTAGCGCGCTCGGGCCGTTGCTTGTTCTATCGGACCAGCTTCTTACTTATTTGTTAGCGCCTACGGGCGGAATCAAAGAAAAAATAAATACATTGGGCTTTCGCCACCTGAAACCGACGGTCATTCAAGATTATCTGCATTTTAGTAAGTGTAGGCATGAGACGCAGTCTGAGTATTAGGAATAGCGAGTTATCCCTCCTGTCCGCAGAAGTTAATGCAACTGAACCATTCGCTACTCCTTTTTGTGTGACTGACCAACTTACTTAATCTCGAATTTCATATTTCAGGAGGCACATCAAGGCTGAAGTCGAATCAAGCAAAAGTCCTCTAACCTCCGCTGCTTTCCTGGGACTTGCACTTGCTTTTTTTAGAGAAGGCTTGGCTCTATTTATGCTATTTCCATCCACTTGGCTATGACTGTTCTTCGCGAGTCTCTTTCGTTTCTTCCTGGGAATCCAATGCATATGAAAAAAGAAATAAGAGTTCAACCGAGTGGCAAGAAGTGAAAAAATATGAAACCTTTCCTCGCCTGGTGGCTTGGGCTACGGTCCTACCAAGTACATCATCCGAACGAACTAGGTTCTATTGATTTGTAGGACACTCGATCCGTTTCAGCTAAGCTAATAGAATATATATAAATGAAATAAACGCTGTCACTTTAAGCGAGTTAGGAGATTCACGTGCTGCTGAGAACCATTCCATAATGGAGGACTTTATAACATCAACCGACTGTAGCCAGGTAGCACTTCTAAAATCTTTCTTGGCGAGTCACCACTGTCTCTCTTCGATCGAGCCCCTTGTATGCCCTACCCCGGAGCCGAGGGAAGAGGAAGAAAAGACCTGTCCCTAATGAAAAGAAGAAGTTAGCAATCCAACCATGTTACCAGAGGTGGAAGGCTCTCGTCGCTCAGGAAGCTACTACTGATCCCAGACCTGCACCAACAAGGATTTCACTGAAACTTTAGCTCAACAGCTTAAGGGCTACTATATCTCATCCCCACGAGGGAAGATCTAGTGATAGAGGAAAACGCGAGAATGAAGGTTTGTAATGAATACTATTACACCAGAAAAATCAGTATCTTACCGCGCATCAGCTTGAAGAGCGGCTATCGGAGTCAGGCTTAAGAGAGCCTCCTACCTAGTCAAATACTTAACTGAAAAAAGAAGAATACCATCATCGAGTACTGAATCGGATTCAGAGATCACCAGCCTATCGAACCAAAGGTTGACCAGGCACTTTTGTTGTTGCAGAATTAGACCCCCCAAAAAATGGTTACCAGTTGAAGAGAGCGGCTCTCTTGATACGAACCGCTCAGGGTCAAAAAGAAAAGAAGAATATGCCTGCTTGCGATATAAGACTGAAGCCAAAACGCGGTTTGCCAACTTTGTCTTGGATGCCCTTGGGCGGAATAGAATAGATGGAAGTCAGAACATAAGAAAGAGGGGGCACTCGCTGTCGTAAAGTAGACGTGGGCAAGAAAACACGAAAGCAAAGTATATCACTCCAGGGTCCCCTGAATCATTGTATTCATCAGAAAAGGGCCTCCCTTTCGTGCAGAACCTGGCGGACAAAGAGAGCCTCCAACTCCAATGTGGGGTAGGTTCCATAGCCCCAAGACTTCAACAGTGTTCAGGTCCATTATCGACGAATCCAATTTGCTAGGGAAGAGCAATTCTCCTCATTTATCTTTATCAGGGAAGGCTGGAAGCGAAAAAGATAGTGAACAAAGAGGTATCTAAGTTGCTCCTTTCTTCAGGCTTGGCGAAGGTGTCCGATCTACTAGCTCTACTCCAACCAATCCGGAGACTACAAGACCTTATAAGGCAAGTCAACTCGTCCTTGCCTTGGGAAGTCTAGCTTTGTCCTTCTGAGTCTCGTCCTTCGTCTGCCTCGACTCGAGTTTCCGCTGTAGGATTGAGTGAGGTGACGAGAGCTGAAGCCAAAGCTTCCTTGCTACGCTCCATAGATGTTTGTACGATTCTTGTGGATCTTGGGTGTGTTTGAATTAAGCCTCTCGTTAGGTCTTCACTGAAGGATTGTCCACCTTCTCAAGCGCCTCTACCATACCCAGTTTGAACTGTTTAGCAAAAGAGGTCATCATAGCCGTAGCATGCGCTCATTTCGAGTTCGTTTTCTGCCTGCGGTCATTCGTTCCGCGTGACTGTTTAAAAGTCAAAGTAAACTTTTCTTAATTGCACTAGTTTCGAAAGATAGCACTTAGGCAAGATCTTCTTCTCTTAAGATATTTCTAGTTGGATGAAAAGAGCGCTCCTAAATTCAAGCCTTTTTCTTATATACGAAACCGCCAGTGGACAGCGAACAAAGATGCCATACTAAGAAAGCAGTCGCCAATGACCGATGTGAATCAGCGCAGGTAAGATATTTCTAGCCTGTTCTCCCAGAGCTGATAGATGAGTCACGTCGGAATTGTAATTAAGACCGGCAGCGGCACAAGAGATCAAAGCGGCAGAAGTTCAAATCCACATTCTAACCTTAAAACGCATTCGTGAAGCTATCGTAAGCCCGATAGAAAGAAATCCTATCGCTTTGTTCCTCTTACGAGCGTCTTCAAACCTGCGCGTTAGAACAAGCAACGGCTGACGACGAGTAGGGCGCACGTTAGCGAAAGAACAAGCAAGGGCCCGAGCGACCAGACTTAACATAAATGTAGCCACTGGAGCCATTCTAAAAAGTACACCAATACGCATCACCACATTAAACCAAATCTAACTAACTGTGGATCCTCCCTAGTAGCTTTCCTAGTTACGACAGGCGCTTTAAAGAAGGCTTCGACTGACACTTCAGGGTCAAGTGCGATCGTATGGTACCATTGAACGTACTTGAGTCACTGACGTACCCAACCCTTAACCACAGTAATCTCAGCGAGCAACTCTCGACAATCATCATTATATAAGTCGGGAGGGCACAGCTTGAGATCTGTAGGCTTAAAAACCTTACGTAGGTAATCAATAAGATGCCCACGTAGATAAGGATTGAGTGGTCTAAGCCGCCCAAGCCATAGTTCAAAAGGTAAGTTGCGTTTATCCCATATCGCTTTAAGTCGCTGGTACTTAGGCGACAGAGTTTTATTTAAGCGCGAAAGCGTCCAGTAACCAGCACCCGCCAATCGACAGAAGGTACTAAACCGTTTTACCTTATAAAGGTTCAGAACGGCGTAGAGCCCATGTGGATGGTGGGTGTTAGTCATGTTTCTCATGGAGATTGAAGATAAATCCTTTCTCGTATGATGACATCGGAAGCGCTTCGCAAACTCAGCACCACCAGTCTTAGAGATCAGGGATTTGGGTAGTGAAATATCCACTCCTAGATCACTAAGCGCCTGGCGGTACTCGGTCGCAACTTTCTCGTCGGTGATGACGTTGTCATTGCCGATAGCGGGGTAGCCAAATGCTACGAGGCGGCCCTGTCTGAACTGGGTGTTATTATTAGTCACTCATTTCAGGTAGTGGTTGCGCTGAGCAACTGTATCCCGGACGGCGTTTCACGGATTATGCTATTTTAGGAGATGATGTAGTCATCGCTTGCCCTGAGGTAGCTCGTCATTATGAGCGAGCCTTAGCAGGGCAAGGCAATGCCGGAGATGACGCTTTCATAAGTAAACCTTACCGCCTTATTACATATCCTGGTTGAAAATCTTTTTAACCCAATCAGGATGTGAAAAAAGGTATACCACCGCGGCATACTGGTCCGCCAGTACTAGCCTTAGACAAGCAATTTTTGCGATAGACGGAACCTATTTTTTAAATGCCATTTGTAAGCCATGGCAGGCTTATTTTAACATCAAAACAGCCTTACAATCAGATTCAGTCTAATGCCGATGCTTTGGGAGCGGTTAGATAAGAAGTTGGGTTGGTTCGAGCTAAGAGTTCCTTGCCCTGATAGCCGGTTGGGCTACCAAAGCGAGACCAGGCTAATGGTGGGTCAGACCCGACGCTATCCTTGGACCAGAGGGAATGGTACCTAAGCCGCAGCGAAAAAAAAGAAGAAAAAAGGTACTTTAGCTTTGTGTGCCACTAGTGAAAAGGAGGTAAGCGAGGAGCACGCAGCCGATGGCGCGAGTGGCAGTAAGAAGTACCAGATTTTGGAAACTTTCTAGCTCTCTTCTTCGACGACCGAAGGGAAGCACTAAGAGATGATGCTTCCAATGCAACTAGCGATGTGTATCGGCACGCACTTATTATAATGTGTCGTCTTTGCTTTTCGTACCCGATCCGGGGATTTGTGCGGCGCAAGGGCTTTCTTTCCAGTCCCAAGCCGGAGCCGAGCCCGGAAGCTTTAGTCGAACCCTTCGTCTTGGTAGGATCCCTTATTTCTCTCTTGCTCCACGACCTACTAATTGAGGAAGAAACGGGGAGTAGGCGCATTTAAGGGAATAGAAAGAAGTCCTGCCTTGCCACTACGCCCCTTAAAGAAG